AATGTAATTTTTTTTTGCGTATAGCATACATATTTATTTATATTGTATAACATATTTAGATATTTAGATTGTATATATGTATATTAAATACAAATACATAAGTATATAAGTATATAAAGTATAAAGTATATAAGTATATAAAGTATAAGAAATGAACTTAACGACGAGATTTATTATCGTTTCTTGCATGTCTCGTAAAAGACAGAGTAGGTGCAAATTCTCCCAATTTGTGACCCACCATACGATCCGTTATATAAATAGGTAAATGTTCCTTTCCATTATGAATAGCGATTGTATGGCCAATCATTGTGGGTATAATGGTAGATGCCCGAGACCAAGTTACTATTATTTCTTTTTCTTCCCTCGTGTTGAGTTTTTCAATTTTTGCCGATAAATGATTAGCTACAAAAGGGTTTTTTTTTAGTGAACGTGTCATGTCACAGTGTATTACTCCTTTTTTTTTACATTTTTTATTTTAAAGATTGGCATTCTATGTCCAATATCTCGATCTAAGTTAAGTATGGAGGTCAGAATAAATACAATAATGATGAATGGAAAAAAGAGAAAATCCTTTAGCTAGAAAAGGGGCGGATGTAGCCAAGTGGATCAAGGCAGTGGATTGTGAATCCACCATGCGCGGGTTCAATTCCCGTCGTTCGCCCATTACATTTTTTTCAAATTAAAAAAAAAATTATATTTTCAATATTCCTATTTACGGCGACGAAGAATAAAACTATCACTATATTTTTTCCTTTTCCTACTTCTTCTTCCAAGCGCAGGATAACCCCAAGGGGTTGTGGGTTTTTTTCTACCAATTGGGGCTCTCCCCTCACCGCCCCCATGGGGATGGTCTACAGGGTTCATAACTACTCCTCTTACTACAGGACGCTTACCTAGCCAACACTTAGATCCGGCTCTACCCAAACTTTTTTGGTTCACCCCAACATTACCCACTTGTCCGACTGTTGCTAAGCAGTTTTTGGATATCAAACGGACCTCCCCAGATGGTAATCTTAATGTGGCCGATTTACCTTCTTTTGCTATCAGTTTCGCTACAGCACCTGCTGCTCTAGCTAATTGTCCACCCTTTCCAAGTGTAATTTCTATGTTATGTATGGCCGTGCCTAAGGGCATATCGGTTGAAGTGGATTCTTCTTTTTTATCAATAAAAACCCCTTCCCAAACTGTACAAGCTTCTTCCAAAGCATACGGCTTTCTAGATGTATATGATGATATCTAGACAGATGGATCTTATATAAATCGTATGATGAAGTACCACATGAGTGGATATATAGGAATCCAAATCTGCTGAATCACTCATGTTATGATCTTCTACATCCTAGGTCTCCCCGTTCCGTCATCTGGCTTATGTTCTTCATGTAGCATTCAGACCGAATGACTCTATGAAATTACGTCGATACTTCCACATATTATGGGTAACGTAGGAGACATCTCTCTTTTTCCCCGGGGGTATCTTAATTACCACTGCTTAGCTTTCAATTCGCCTCTGACCATCAAATTAAATGTGAATAACCCGTCCTCCTCTCTTTGAAACAAGGGGCGCTTCCGGTTCTGTGCGTGCTTCAAACAATTTTGTCTTCTCCATATTACCATATATCTAGAGTCAATAATTTTCTATGATGAACTACTGAACTCAATCACTTGCTGCCGTTACTCAACAGTTTTCTGTTGAGGTCTATCCCGTAGAGGTGCTCAAATTGGATCAGTGATCGATTTCTAGGTTTCGTCGTAAACCTAATTGGTTACTTCCAATTACGTAAATCAATAGTTCAAACCGCACTCAAAGGTAGGGCATTTCCCATTGATATAGGAACTTCTGTACCAGAAACAATGGTATCTCCAATTATAGCCCCTCTGGGATGTAAAATATATCTCTTCTCACCATCCCCATAGTGTATGAGACAAATGTATGCATTTCGATTAGGGTCGTATTCTATGGTTACGATTCTACCAGATATGTCTTTTTCATTCCGTCGAAAATCGATTTTACGGTATAGACGCTTATGACCTCCCCCTCTATGCCGTGCGGTAATGATTCCTCTGGCATTACGACCTTTACTACAACGATGCTGTCCATAGATCAAATTATTTCGTGGATTGGATTTCACTTGACTGTTTACGGCTCCATTGCGTGTGCTCGGGGTAGAAGTTTTGTATAAATGTATCGCCGTGTTATTAAGTATTTTGCTTTAAGTTCTTTTCTCTATAAGAGGTGGAATAGAATAACCCGATTCAAGCGTAATGATCATACGTCTGTAATGCATTGTATGTCCCATAATAGGTCCCCTTCTTCTACCCTTTCCCGGGAGTCGATGACTATTCATAGCTATTACCTTGACACCAAAGAAGAGTTCGACCCAATGCTTTATTTCTGTCCTAGTTGATCCTGATTCGACATTAGAAGTATATTGATTGTTCCCCAATAACCGAATACTTTTTTCTGTAAATACTGCATATTTGATTCCATCCATAAATCCATTTTCTTCCCTATGAGTTCCAGTATCGATAAGAATTCTAGTTCTTACTGTTCATATGTTATGGTATGAATATACCATACCAATTCGTTATGGATGGATGATGAGATTCCATTGATACAGAGCCAATTCCAATAGACTTATTAAACGTTCCCATTGGCGTGCATCCAGCAGGAATTGAACCTACGAATTTACCAATTATGAGTTGGGCGCTTTAACCATTCAGCCATGGATGCTTAACTTAACACATCATATATTGTAAATAAACAAATTCCAATTGGGATGCTTAACTTAACACATCATATATCGTAAATAAACAAATTCCAGTTCAAATACAATCTTCGCCGGAGGAGGTCTAAATATCAATGAAGAGACATCAATTCAAATCCTGGATCGTCGAATTGAGAGAGATATTGAGAGAGATCAAGAATTCTCACTATTTCTTAGATTCATGGATCAAATTCAATTCAGTGGGATCTTTCACTCACATTTTTTTCCATCAAGAACGCTTTATGAAACTTTTTGACCCCCGAATTTGGAGTATCCTACTTTCACGTGATTCGCAGGGTTCAACAAGCAATCGATATTTCATGATCAAAGGTGTAGTACTGCTTGTAGTAGCGGTCCTTATATCTCGTATTAACAATCGAAAGATGGTCGAAAGAAAAAATCTCTATTTGATGGGGCTTCTTCCTATACCTATGAATTCCATTGGACCTGGAAATGAGACATTGGAAGAATCTTTTTGGTCTTCCAATATCAATAGGTTGATTGTTTCGCTCCTGTATCTTCCAAAAGGGAAAAAGCTTTCTGAGAGTTGTTTCATGGATCCGCAAGAAAATACTTGGGTTCTCCCAATAAATCAAAAGTGTATCATGCCTGAATCTAACCGGAGTTCACGGTGGTGGAGGTGGGGGAAGCGGATCGGAAAAAAAAGGGATTCTAGTTGTAAGATATCTAATGAAACCGTAGCAGGAATTGAGATCTCATTCAAAGAGAAAGATAGCAAATATCTGGAGTTTCTTTTTTTATCCTATACGGATGATCCGATCCGCAAGGACCATGATTGGGAATTGTTTGATTGTCTTTCTTCGAGGAAGAAGCGAAACATAATCAACTTGAATTCGGGACAGCTATTCGAAATCTTAGGGAAAGACTTGATTTCTTATCTCATGTCTGCTTTTCGTGAAAAAAGACCAATTGAAGGGGAGGGTTTCTTCAAACAACAAGGAGCTGAGGCAACTATTCAATCAAATGATATTGAGCATGTTTCCCATCTCTTCTCGAGAAACAAGTGGGGTATTTCTTTGCAAAATTGTGCTCAATTTCATATGTGGCAATTCCGCCAAGATCTCTTCGTTAGTTGGGGGAAGAATGAGCACGAATCGGATTTTTTGAGGAACGTATCGAGAGAGAATTTGATTTGGTTAGACAATGTGTGGTTGGTAAACAAGGATCGGTTTTTTAGCAAGGTACGGAATGTATTGTCAAATATTCAATATGATTCCACAAGATCAAGATCTATTTTCGTTCAAGTAAGGGATTCTAGCCAATTGAAAGGATCTTCTGATCAATCCATAGATCATTTCGATTCCATTAGAAATGAGGATTCAGAATATCCCACATTGATCGATCAAACAGAGATTCAGCAACTAAAAGAAAGATCGATTCTTTGGGATCCTTCCTTTCTTCAAACGGAACGAACAGAGATAGAATCAGATCAATTCCCGAAATGCCTTTTTGGATCTTCCTCAATGTCCCGGCTATTCACGGAACGTGAGAAGCAGATGAATAATCATCTGCTTCCGGAAGAAATCGAAGAATTTCTTGGGAATCCTACAAGATCAATTCGTTCTTTTTTCTCTGACAGATGGTCAGAACTTCATCTGGGTTCGAATCCTATTGAGAGGTCCACCAGAGATCAGAAATTTTTGAAGAAAAAACAAGATGTTTCTTTTGTCCCTTCCAGGCGAGCGGAAAATAAGGAAATGGTTGATATATTCAAGATAATTACGTATTTACAAAATACCGTCTCAATTCATCCTATTTCATTCTTGAACAAAAATCCATTTTTTGATTTATTTCATCTATTCCATGACCGGAACAAAAGGGGATACACGTTACACCACGATTTTGAATCAGAAGAGAGATTTCAAGAAATGGCAGATCTATTCACTCTATCAATAACCGAGCCGGATCTGGTGTATCATAGGAGATTTGCCTTTTCTATTGATTCCTACGGGTTGGATCAAAAAAAATTCTTGAATCAGGTATTCAACTCCAGAGATGAATCGAAAAAGAAATCTTTATTGGTTCTACCTCCTCTTTTTTATGAAGAGAATGAATCTTTTTATCGAAGGATCAGAAAAAAATCGGCCCGGATCTACTGCGGGAATGATTTGGAAGATCCAAAACGAAAAACAGCGGTATTTGCTAGCAACAACATAATGGAGGCAGTCAATCAATATAGATTGATCCGAAATCTGATTCAAATCTATGGGTACATAAGAAATGTATCTAATCGATTCTTTTTAATGAATAGATCCGATCACAACTTCGAATATGGAATTCAAAGGGATCAAATAGGAAATGATACTCTGAATCATATAACTATAATGAAATATACGATCAACCAACATTTATCGAATTTGAAAAAGAGTCAGAAGAAATGGTTTGATCCTCTTATTTCTCGAACCGGGAGATCCATGAATCGGGATCCTGATGTATATAGATACAAATGGTCCAATGGGAGCAAGAATTTCCAGGAACATTTGGAACATTTCCTTTCTGAACAGAAGAACCATTTTCAAGTAGTGTTCGATCGGTTACGTATTAATCAATATTCGATTGATTGGTCCGAGGTTATAGACAAACAAGATTTGTCTAAGTCACTTCGTTTCTTTTTGTCCAAGTCACTTCGTTTCTTTTTGTCCAAGTCACTTCTCTTTTTGTCCAAGTCACTTCCCCTTTTCTTTGTGAGTATCGGGAATACCCCCATTCATAGGTCCGAGATCCACATCTATGAATTGAAAGGTCCGAATGATCAACTCCGCAATCAGTTGTTAGAATCAATAGGTGTTCAAATCGTTCATTTGAATAAATTGAAACCCTTCTTATTGGATGATCATGATACTTCCAAAAGACCGAAATCCTTGATCAATGGAGGAACAAGATTACCATTTTGCTTCAAAAAGATACCAAAGTGGGTGATTGACTCATTCCATACTAGAAATAATCGCAGGAAATCCTTTGATAACACGGATTCCTATTTATCAATGATATTCCATGATCGAGACAATTGGCTGAATCCCGTGAAACCATTTCATAGAAGTTCATTGATATCTTCTTTTTATAAAGCAAATCCACTTCGATTCTTGAATGATCCAAATCGCTTCTGGTTCTATTGTAACAAAAGATTCCCTTTTTATGTGGAAAAGACCCGTATCAATAATTATGATCCTACATATGAACAATTCCTCACTATCTTGTTCATTCGCAACAAAATATTTTCTTCGTGCGTCGGTAAAAAAAAACATATTTTTGGGGAGAGAGAGACTATTTTGCCAATCGAGTCACAGGTATCTGACATATTTATACCTAACGATTTTACACAAAGTGGTGACGAAAGGTATAACTTGTACAAATTTTTCCATTTTCCAATTCGATCCGAGCCATTCGTTCGTAGAGCTATTTACTCGATCGCAGACATTTCTACAACACCTCTAACAGAGGAACAAATAGTTCATTTTGAAAGAACTTATTGTCAGCCTCTTTCAGATATGAATCTATCTGATTCAGAAGGGAAGAACTTGCATGAGTATCTCAGTTTCAATTCAAACATGGATTTGATTCACACTCCATGTTCTGAGAAGGATTTCCCATCTGGAAAGAGGAAAAAAAAACGGAGTCTTTCTCTAAAGAAATGCGTTGAGAAAGGGCAGATGTATAGAACCTTTCGACGAGATAGTGCTCTTTTCAATCTCTCAAAATGGAATCTCTTCCAAACATATATGCCATGGTTCCTTACTTCGACAGGGTGGAAATATCTAAATTTCACCACCCTTTTAGAGATTTTTTCAGAACCATTGCCGATACTAAGGATACTAAGTAGCAGGCACAAATTTGTATCCGTTTTGAGAGATATTATGCATGTATCAGATATATCATGGCCAATTCCTCAGAAGATTCTTCCACAATGGACTCTGACTCTGAAAAGTAAGATTTCGAGTCTGATAAGTGAGATTTCGAGTAAGTGTTTACAGAATCTCCTTCTGTCCGAAGAAACGATTCATCGAAATAATGAGTCACCCGTTCCATTGATATGGACACATCTGAGATTAACAAATGCTCGGGAGTTCCTCTATTCAATCCTTTTCCTTCTTCTTGTTGCTGGATATCTCGTTCGCATACATCTTCTCTTTGTTTCCCGAGCCTCTAGTGAGTTACAGACAGAGTTAGAAAAGATCAAATCTTTGATGATTCCATCATACATGATTGAGTTGCGAAAACTTTTGGATAGGTATCCTACATCTGAATCTGAACTGAATTCTTTCTGGTTAAAGAATCTCTTTCTAGTTGCTCTGGAACAATTAGGAGATTTTCTGGAAGAAATACGGGTTTCTGCTTCTGGTGGCAACATGCTATTGGTTGGTGGTTCCGCTTATGGGGTCAAATCAATACGTTCTAAGAAGAAATATTTGAATATCAATCTCATCGATCTCAGAAGTATCATACAAAATCCCATCAATCGAATCGCTTTTTCGAGAAATACGAGACATCTAAGTCGTACAAGTAAAGAGATCTATTCATTGATAAGAAAAAGAAAAGGGGTGAACGGTGATTGGATTGATGAGAAAATAGAATCCTGGGTCGCGAACAGTGATTTGGTTGATGATGAAGAAAGAGAATTCTTGGTTCAGTTCTCCACCTTAACGACCGAAAAAGAAAAAAGGATTGATCAAATTCTATTGAGTCTGACTCATAGTGATCATTTATCAAAGAATGACTCTGGTTATCAAATGATTGAACAACCGGGATCAATTTACTTACGATACTTAGTTGACATTCATAAAAAGTATCTAATGAATTATGAGTTCAATAGATCCTGTTTAGCAGAAAGACGGATATTCCTTGCTCATTATCAGACAATCACTTATTCACAAACCCCGTGTGGGGCTAATAGTTTTCATTTCCCATCTCATGGAAAACCCTTCTCGCTCCGTTTAGCCCTATCCCCTTCTAGGGGTATTTTAGTGATAGGTTCTATAGGAACTGGACGATCCTATTTGGTCAAATACCTAGCGACAAACTCCCATGTTCCTTTCATTACGATATTTCCGAACAACTTTCCGTATTCGTATTACAAGCCTGAAGGTTTTTTTATTGATGATAGTGATAGTGACGATAGTGATTATCGTGACGATATCGATATTGATGATAGTGACGATATTGATGATGACCTTGATCTTGATACGGAGCTGCTAGATATGACGAATGTGCTAACTATGGATATGCCGCCGAGTATATACGGATTTTATATCGATATCACCTTTCGATTCGCATTAGCAAGAGCAATGTCTCCTTGCATAATATGGATTCCAAACATTCATGATCTGTATGTGAATTACAGATCCTTCGGTCTATTACAGAACTATCTCTCCAGAGATTGTGAAAGATATTCTACTAGAAATATTCTTGTTATTGGTTCGACTCATATTCCCCAAAAAGTGGATCCCGCTCTAATAGCTCCGAATAAATTAAATACATGCATTAAGATACGAAGGCTTCTTATTCAACAACAACGAAAGCACTTTTTCATTCTTTCATATACTAAAGGGTTTCAC